GAAAGAAGTAGGTCAGTGGATAGGAGTAAATCCGTATTCATTTTAATATCTGTGTCTGTTCGAATCTCATTAACAAATGATCAAGTTACATATCATATAGAAATATGTTATGGAGCCGATATATTTTCTTTGAATCTCATTTTATTTAGGTATTTCGTGTTTGGTTCTAAGTAAAAATTGGAAATCTACAGAACAATTGAGGCAGGGGTGATTTCCCCTATCACCCTTTTATTCACTTTATGATAAGAGTCGATTAAAGTGAAATATTATTTAATCCCATGTTAAACAAAATATATAAATATATATCATCTAAAATATATAAAATGAGGAAATATTTCGCTTATATGGTATGTATCGTTCTATTTCAATGACAATAATTTTTCGGTTTTTGTGAAAAAGATTTTTGATACCTTAAATTATTTAAATTCTATATTATAGAATATCTATAACAGTGACAACTCTTCAGTCTATCTGATAGATACGAAAAACCCTCCTTATTTTTTTGATTTTCGTAATTTGATTTTCGTAATCAGACGAAAAGAATAAAGATTCAAATCTTAACTTAGATCATTTTTTTATCCATCTCATGAAAAAAAATTGGATTTCGTTTTTCTTTTCTTTTATCTATTTAAAAGTGATGAGTCAATTCAAAAAGAAAGACTTATCTTCCTATGAAGATCAAACGTCATGCTTATTGTCCAATTTTCTTCAAATTAAATAATGATGTCTAAATAGGAAACTTTTTCAATTTCAATTAGAACTATTTTTATTAAATATTTTTAATGATTGCTTGTAAGTGGAATCTTTATTTGGTACTCAAAAAGTAGGAAATCGTTTAATCTATCCTGTTGAGTCACTTGAAGATGCAGATTAAAAAAGTTATTCGTTTATATATTTCGATTTCTTGCTATTATCTATATATTATTTATGTATGTGAAAGATGCTGTCTTGCTAAGACTTTTTCAGAAAAATCGTTTCATATCATATTATCATATATAGAAGAAAAAGCCTAGATTACGATGTCTATGTACAACTGAACCAATGACTATTCATGATTCCATAATTGAATCAATTCCATACCGGTTCCAAATTAGAGGAATATTATGTTAAAACTTCGTTTGAAACGATGTGGTAGAAAGCAACGTGCGACTTGAAGGACACGATCCATTGTGGATTTTTCCATCCACCATTTTCGATTTATCTAAGGATGAGAGTGCTCTTGGCTCGACATTGTTTGTTCTGTTACACTCGATTTTTTGTTGGGTTGTAAATAGTCCACGATGAAGCTCGAGTAGAAAGGATTAATTCATTTCTCGGGGGCAAGGATCTAGGGTTAATGCCAATTAATCGGAACAACTTCGTAAACGTATCTTCCATATATAGAAATCGAAAGGATCCAATTCGAGCAAGTTTCCAATTCAAAAGCAAGACTTGTTAGAATTTAGCAAACTTTTTCGATTCAAAGTGTATCACACATGAATCAACTGTCCGTAGGATTCTTTGATAGAAAGAAATCAAAAAAGGGGTATGTTGCTACCACTTTGAAAGGATTAAGAAGCACCGAAGTAATGTCTAAACCCAATGATTTAAAATAAGGATAAAGGATCTAAGAACAAGGAAAGACCTTTTTAATTGTCTCGATAGTCTCACTAATTGGATCAGACTAAAGAATCCAAATAGAATTTGAAACGAGACAAAAGACAAACAAAACAAAAGGGGTTAAAGACCACTCAATAAATGAAAGTGACTAAAGATTTTTCCTTTGAGCTATTTGAGAGTTATCCAACTTGAGTTATGAGTACGAATGGTTTCTTTTTCATTTTCAGGAAGGAAAAAAGACTGAAATCAGAGTCTAATTGATTTTCTAGGCCCATTTGTCATTTAATTTATTAGAATTGCATACATAGACAAAACTTCGAAGCAAATCATTTTTCTCGAGCCGTACGAGGAGAAAACTTCCTATACGGTTCTAGGGGGGGTGTTGGTCATCTACATCTATCCCAATGAGCCGTCTATCGAATCGTTGCAATTGATGTTCGATCCCGAAGAGAAGGAAAAGATCTTAGAAAAGTGGGGTTTTATGATCCAATGAAGAATCAAACTTATTTAAACGTTCCTCTTATTCTATATTTCCTTGAAAAAGGTGCTCAACCCACAGGAACTGTTCAGAATCTTTTAAAAAAAGCGGAAGTTTTTAAGTAACTTCCGTCTAATCAAACGAAATTCAATTAAAGAAAGACTAAGGGGGGGGGTAGCAACTTGTATATAACTTTGTATAATTTTGCTCGACTTGTTTTTTGATTTCCCCCCCCTACTGCTGTAATTGTTTCCGTTGAATCCGATATCTAGAACGACAAAACCTTAGTTTATTGATTTTCTAAATAGCAAATTCGGACATTTTCTTCAATTGTGTGGTTTTCATTGGAACTCGACTAACCAACAAGGAATCCACTTGCTTATTCCACTTAGATTCATGAAATACATTATGAACTAAAAAATC